GGACCTTCGAGGCTTTTTTCATTTAATATATGAATTTTATTTCTCGTAGACTGTCCCTTCTTTTCTAATGAGTTTCGAATAGAAAAATCCCTTTTTGGTCTATTGATACCTAACCTAGGTCAAATCCATGAACTTAATTCGGTTATATTCCTTTCTATTCTTAAAAATCCCCTAAGCCATGAATCAGGAATTGTCTTATGACTCGTAAATCCGATAAATAATTTATTTAAAATTTAAAGAACTGTTCAAGAAACAAATGATCCCTTTTCGAACTCTCGTTCCCAGTAGATCCCCAGACATACTACTCTTCTTTTACCAAATAATAATATCTTATTCTTAAATCTTGTTCGTGAAATAAAAAAAATAGTTTTATATATTCTTCTAATTTCTATGTCTAGGAAACTACTAGAGGATCATATTTTTACTTTCTATTTTACACTATTTTACATTTATTTCTTTTATTGTCTTCTTTGTTCTATTTTCCTTTTTTTCAGATTAAAAAAACCCAAAAGTATACTTTTTTGTTTGCAGATCGAGGTAAGAAATTCAAATATTTTTTTCTATTTACTTTTTTTTTATCTATCTGTCAGATTCTTTCTTTAATATTGTATGGAATTTTTTTAATAAAAATGGATTCTTAAGTGAAAGTTTCGTTTTCGCATCCATTAATTGCCGTAAAAATCTCGTATGCATAGATATGAAAAGAAAATATTTGATACGCAAAGTCATGATTTGATAGATTTTTCTATTCTTTCTTATTTCTATAGATATATATCATGTCTTAAAGAAAGAATAGAAATGTGATTTTATCTTTTCTGATATTCGGAAAAAAGATATTTTAAAGTCAAATGACTTGTATGTTGGAACTTAGAATAGAATGCCCTTCTTCGTGGAGGAGGGGAGTAGCAATTTATTCCTATAGAACCTCTAGGAACAATAAGATTTAATCAGAAATATCGACAGATTCTTGCGGAGTCCAAACCAAAGAGGTATTAAAAACGAAAAAAAGATCCACTGTTCGAATTTTATTTCTATCGAATTTGAATATCAGAATAGTAGATATAGTTATGATTCAATGGGTTAGGTCCACTTACTTTTTTTTAGAATCTTTCCCATTTTATTGATTGGAATAATAGAAAATAGGAATATCTGACAATTAAAGGAGATATCACATTCTAATTCTAAAATCTAAAATATATATATATATAATTAAATTATATAATTAAATTAATTAATATATTAATATATTTCGATAAATAAGAATAATTCACTTTCTAACTAGAATTAGTTTACTATATTCGATCGAATTCATTAGAATGATAACAATAACTTATTAAAATTAATGATTCCATTTTTTAATGAAATTATACTATTCCTTAGTTTTTTTTATTTTATTTACAAACGGAAACTTCTTACAAATATCAAGAATATTCTTCCTTCAAATAGGAATACCGCTCTTAGTATTTTATGAAAAAAGTCAAAAGCCCCTTATCGGATTTGAACCGATGACTTACGCCTTACCATGGCGTTACTCTACCACACTGAGTTAAAGGGGCCTCATTTGATTCAATTCCTGAATAAGGAATCAGCCAATATGAGTTTAGTACATCTATTTGTTACTGCATATACTTATTATTTATTATTATATTATATATATAAGATTAGAATATATATAGATCTATCTATTTTTTGTACATAGCAACTCATTAAGGAACAAGAAATTGGATTTACCTAGTGAATAGAGTATAGTTAAAAAACGATTTATATTAGATTTGATAAATATAAATGGAATGATTTTTTTCAAAACCGATTCGAATTGAAAAAAAAAAACAACTTTCAATAACTTATTGATCCCTATCCTTTGTTACCCAATTTCCAGATTTATTCTCGTTTTTTTTCCCGGCTTAATGTGAGATAGAAATATACCTATCAAATCTTCTTAACACTGAATGAAAGTGAAAGAAATGAGGTTTTCATGCCTCGCCTCTTCCAACAAATCAATCATTCCCTGAAAGGATTCTCTCTTTCTTTTGTTTTCTTTCGCATTACTTATCTTTTTTCTATTTTTTTTTTATTATAGATTGGTGATGGGAATGAACAATTTCGAAATTGAAATGATGAATCAAAAAATTTTATGGAATTCTGAAAGCTGGAAAGATCCTTCTGATCGAATCATATCATTCCATTCTATTGACAATTTCAAAAAACTGTTCATACTATGAACATAGTATAATGGCGGTCGGGCAAGTATGCCCCCATCGTCTAGTGGTTTAGGACATCTCTCTTTCAAGGAGGCAACGGGGATTCGACTTCCCCTGGGGGTAGGATACTACGAAAGGAAATTGATCAGGGATTATCAATAAAGACTGAGATTGATTCTTCCTGGGTCGATGCCCGAGCGGTTAATGGGGACGGACTGTAAATTCGTTGGCAATATGTCTACGCTGGTTCAAATCCAGCTCGGCCCAAAAATTTGCGATCCACCATGAAATGATATAACCCATTTGTTGTTCTCTGAAAATGACCGATGGGCTCGGATACGGAAGAATAAAAATTTCATACATCCCTAGTGCTATTTCTTTTTTCCGTATCACATATTTTTTCCACAAATTCGGATTTTGCTAAATTCCTTACAGGATCCGTAAGTATAAAGTCTAAGGAAAGGTTTAAAGTAAAAAAAAAAAGAGTCTTTTTTTTGTTTCATTGATTCATTTTTCAATCGATTTGGCAATAACGAACGGATTACTCGTAATCCGTGTCGATCTCGCTAAAGTGCAGACCCATATAAATATATAAAAGAGTCCGCCTCTTTCAGTTACAGTACAACGATTCGAATCTCAAATAGAAAAAGAAAAGGTTTGAATGAAATTGTAAGAATATGTATGATATACGATTTTTTCCTGGGATTGTAGTTCAATTGGTCAGAGCACCGCCCTGTCAAGGCGGAAGCTGCGGGTTCGAGCCCCGTCAGTCCCGATGGATACAAATCCAATGAAAAAAAGATATCAATTGATTTCGTGTGTGAAAGGGAATAAAAATAACAAAAAAATCTCATTTCTAAACGGGATCCCCTTTTTTTCTTTCTTTCGAAGAAAGAAAAAAGGAAAAGGAATTTTTGATTGCATCAGAAAGTCATTTTTTTTTATTTGGTATGGATAAAAGATCTTCCTATGTTATACTATTTAATTCTCGACGATGAGTCGATTTGATAGCTCAGATATTGTTATTCGTGATATTGATCCGATTTGATATCATCGAGATAAGATTTATACCATTGAATTTACCGACGAAAGATTTATCATTTCTATGGGATTAAATCCCGAAGTATTTATTAGAAATAAAAGAGAAAGAAAACATAGAGATTATGGAAGTAAATATTCTCGCATTTATAGCTACTGCACTCTTCATTCTAGTTCCTACTGCCTTTTTACTTATAATTTACGTAAAAACGGTAAGTCAAAGTGACTAATTTTCAATTTTACTTAAACGTGAATTCTGATTTATTATCAATGCAATGACAATGATTGAATGAAAAAAATGAAAAAAAAAAAGGATTTCAATCTCGGGTCTTCGTTTTAAATGAAATGATCCGATCCGACTACAATCAGCAGAATTCTATGAAATCCATATAGTATAGTAGAAAGAAATCAAATCTATTTCTTTCTACTATACTCTCTATTAGTGTATAAAGTTTTACTCTATGTTTTATTTATTCTATAAAAATCGAGGTTTAATATGCACCCATCTTTAAATATTGATTTTCATATTCATACTATCTATAGATAGATATCGATATAGAATTTCCATTCTATATATGGAATGTACATAACATAGCGTCCACATTTTTTTCTTTGTTTCATCTAATCTATTTTATTTGTATTGGTTCCAATCAATCTGAAATAATCAAAAAGCAACTCTTTCTTATTCTTCTGAATAGAAATCTTAGAAAGAATTTGGTTAGAATAGGAATCAATTTCCTATTATTTGTACTCCCTTGACTTTCAAAATACGAAGATGGTAACAATTCAAATATTTGTTTGATTTAAAGAGTATTTTCAATATTATACATAGAATACATTACACCACTGGAACACAATAGAATTCCAAAATGCAGATATAATTGCATTTCATTAATTAGTATTAATAATAAAATAACTAAATTCAATAGTTAAAAAATTTCAGAACCCAGCTATAAAACAATTGATACAGTTTGATCCCTTAACTCAATTAGTAGTACCCTTAGAGTCCACTTCTTCCCCATACTACAAGGGAAAGGGAAAATGTAAAAACTACCATTAAAGCAGCCCAAGCAAGACTTACTATATCCATGTAAATTTTGTCTCCTATCTCTATCAATATGAAGGAATTATTTCATTATTGTTTACTAATTTTTCTTGTATTATGTTCTTTTTTTTTTTATTTTTCACTAAAAATTTTATAATAATAGTGGAATCGCTGGTACAGAGTCAAAAAAGGATTCCGGGATAACACCATTGACGAAACAATCCAATAAATCCAATTAGAACATCTAACAAGTTCTTATCTGATTTCTAGTAGAATAAAAAAATATTAAGCATAAAAAAATCCAGAGATATCTTTTGAAGTATTAAGGGAATTAATCTTAGTAACAGGTAGGAATAAAAAGACCTATGTTTTATTTTGCCCCCCATTTCATTAACTCAAAAGTAAAAAAGATAGAATCAAGATAGATTACTTTGCATACTCATACTCTTATTTGCATCTCTTATTTCCATTTGATCTAATCCTTACCGTCTCCCGATTCGTTCTCTAAAACAATCGGAAAACAGCCTCTGAAATTCTTACCGAAAAGAAAGAATTTCATTTTTCTTATAAAGGAAATAGAATTGAAATTCTTGGATAAAAATGAAATAATATATTAAATAAAGATATTAATTTCATAATAAAAATGAAGAATCTTAATAGAAAATTAGAGAGAATTTAGAACTATTAAAAATTTAAATAAATATAAAAAAGAAATC